AATAGATTGCCTGACAAAAGGATTACTTTGATAGAGTAAAATATATAATATTTATTATTATATCTATTATTTTATTATATCTAATAGAATTAAACTATTTCTAAAAGTATCAAAAACTTTTGTGCTTCATACACCAAAATATAATAATTAAAATTTAAAAAGATAAGCTAATAAAGCTAATAGGTTCATACCCTATTTATAAAGGTTTTAATCCTTTTCTTTTTAATTATTAAAAATTCTTACAAATTCTTATTTTTTATATCAATAATGATTGGAACTATAATTGCTATTTCTTCTACTTCTTGATTTAGAATTTGAATAGGTTTAGAAATTAATTTATTGTCTTTTATTCCCTTAATAATAAGACCAAAAAATTTATTTTCTTCAGAATCTTCTTTAAAGTATTTCTTAACTCAAGCTTTAGCGTCATCTATTTTTTTATTTTCAATTATCTTACTTTATTTATTTTTAAATTTAAAATTTAATTTAGTTTACTACAACTTTATATTAATTTCTTCAACAATGATGTTAAAAAGAGGAACAGCTCCATTCCATTTTTGATTTCCTTCTGTAATAGAAGGGTTAAGCTGATATTCAAATTTAATTTTAATAACATGACAAAAAATTGCCCCTTTAATAATTTTATCTTATTGTTTAAGATTAAATTTATTAATTGTTATTATTATCTTTTCAATACTATTTGGTAGATTAGGAGGAATTAACCAAACATCTTTACGTAAGCTAATAGCATTTTCTTCTATTAATCATTTAGGTTGAATAATAGGAGGAATAATAAATAGAGAAAATTTATGATTTATATATTTTTTATTTTATTGTTTTTTAAACTTTAGTATTGTGTATCTATTTAACAATTTTAAACTTTTTAATATCAATCAAACATTTAAAATATTTAATTCTAATAAATTCATAAATATTTCATTATTTTTATTACTGCTTTCTTTAGGGGGTTTACCTCCTTTTTTAGGCTTTATACCTAAATGATTAATTATTGAATTAATAGTAAGAAATAATATATTTTTAGTATTAAGATTTATACTAGTAATAACTTTAATTACACTATATTTTTATTTACGAATTGCTTATTCGGCATTACTTTTAAATCACACTACAATAAACTGAACCTTTAAAATTAATCTTTACAGTAAAAATTTGAAATGAATAATAGCAATTAATTTTTTATCTTTAACGGGTTTATTTATAATTAATTTATTTTACTTTTTTATTTAAAAATTTTATTAACATAAAGCTTTAAGTTAAGTAAACTAATAGCCTTCAAAGTTATAAATAAAAAATTATTTTTTAAGCTTTAATAAATTAAATTATTCCTTTAGAATTGCAGTCTAATATCATTATTGACTATAAAGCCTAAAAATTTAATTAAAGAAATTAACTTTCATAAATAGATTTACAATCTAACGCCTAAAACTTCAGCCATTTAATTTTTGCGACAATGATTATTTTCAACAAATCATAAAGATATTGGAACTTTATATTTTATTTTTGGAGCTTGATCAGGAATAGTAGGTACTTCTCTTAGAATTTTAATTCGAGCAGAATTAGGCCACGCTGGTTCTTTGATTGGAGACGATCAAATTTATAATGTAATTGTTACTGCACATGCTTTTGTAATAATTTTTTTCATAGTAATACCAATTTTAATTGGTGGATTTGGAAATTGATTAGTACCTCTTATATTAGGGGCCCCTGATATAGCTTTCCCTCGAATAAATAATATAAGTTTTTGATTACTTCCTCCTTCTCTTACATTACTTTTATCAAGTTCAATTGTGGAAAACGGGGCTGGTACAGGATGAACTGTTTACCCTCCTCTTTCTTCTGGAATTGCTCATGCCGGAGCTTCTGTAGATTTAGCTATTTTTTCCTTACATTTGGCAGGAATCTCGTCAATTTTAGGGGCTGTAAATTTTATTACTACAGTTATTAATATACGATCTGACGGAATTACTTTAGATCGAATACCTTTATTTGTTTGATCAGTTGTAATTACAGCAGTATTATTGTTACTATCTTTACCAGTATTAGCCGGGGCTATCACTATGTTATTAACAGACCGAAATTTAAATACTTCATTCTTTGATCCTGCCGGAGGGGGAGACCCTATCCTATACCAACATTTATTTTGATTTTTTGGTCACCCTGAAGTTTATATTTTAATTTTACCAGGGTTTGGTATAATTTCTCATATTATTAGTCAAGAAAGAGGGAAAAAGGAAACTTTCGGGGCTTTAGGGATGATTTATGCTATGTTGGCTATTGGACTATTAGGGTTCGTCGTTTGAGCTCACCATATATTTACAGTAGGAATAGACGTTGATACCCGAGCTTATTTTACTTCTGCTACAATAATTATTGCTGTTCCAACAGGAATTAAAATTTTTAGTTGGTTAGCTACTTTACATGGAGCTCAACTTAATAATTCCCCTTCCCTTTTATGATCATTAGGATTTGTATTTTTATTTACTGTAGGAGGATTAACAGGGGTTGTTCTTGCTAATTCTTCTCTTGATATTGTGTTACATGACACTTATTATGTAGTTGCTCACTTCCATTATGTGTTATCTATAGGAGCTGTATTTGCCATTATAGCAGGATTTGTTCACTGATATTCTCTATTTACAGGATTAACAATAAATGAAAAGTGATTAAAGTCTCAATTTGCTGTTATATTCTTAGGAGTAAATTTAACTTTCTTCCCTCAACATTTCTTAGGGTTAGCTGGAATGCCTCGACGATACTCAGACTACCCTGATGCTTATACATCATGAAATATTGTTTCTACTGTAGGGTCAACTATTTCTTTATTTGGTATTTTATTCTTTTTATTTATTATTTGAGAAAGTATAGTGTCTAATCGAATACCTATTTATTCAGTACAACTAAATTCATCAATTGAATGATATCAAAAAATACCTCCCATGGAACACAGTTACGCTGAATTACCTTTATTAACTAATTAATAATTACTAAAAATCTAATATGGCAGATTAGTGCAATGAATTTAAGCTTCATATATAAAGTATTTACTTTTATTAGAATATAAATGGCAACATGATCTAATCTAGGATTACAAGATAGTAATTCCCCTATTATAGAACAATTAAATTTTTTCCATGATCACACAATATTAATTTTAATCATAATTACAATTTTAGTTGGTTATTTAATAGCAATATTATTTACTAATAAATTTACTAATCGATTATTATTACATGGTCAAACAATTGAAATAATTTGAACTGTTTTACCAGCAATTGTATTAATATTTATTGCTATACCTTCTTTACGACTTTTATACTTATTAGATGAAGTTAATAATCCTTCTATTACTTTAAAAACTATTGGACACCAATGGTATTGAAGTTATGAATACTCAGACTTCAAAAATATTGAATTTGACTCTTATATAATTCCAACTAACGAATTAGATATAAATGCTTTTCGATTATTAGACGTAGATAACCGAATTGTTCTACCTATAAATAACCAAATTCGAATTTTAGTTTCAGCAGCTGACGTTCTTCATTCATGAACTGTTCCAGCTTTAGGTGTAAAAGTAGATGCTACACCTGGGCGTTTAAACCAAACTAATTTTCTAATTAACCGACCTGGATTATTTTTTGGTCAATGTTCAGAAATTTGTGGGGCTAATCATAGTTTTATACCTATTGTAATTGAAAGAATTCCTACTAAAAGATTTATTAAATGAATCTCAACATTTTAATTTTTTGAATATATATTATTCTTAATTAAATATTATTTAAATTTCTATAATCATTAGATGACTGAAAGCAAGTACTGGTCTCTTAAACCATTTTATAGTAAATTAGCAATTACTTCTAATGAAAAAAAATTAGTTAATATATAACATTAGTATGTCAAACTGAAATTATTAAATTATTTAATATTTTTTAATCCCACAAATAGCCCCTATTAGCTGATTAATTTTATTCTTTATCTTTTCTTTTGCTTTTATTTTATTTAATGTTTTAAATTATTATTGTTTTAATTACAGTAATAATAATAATATTAATAATAATGAAGAAAATAATAGAGAAAATAATACTATCAAATTAAATTGAAAATGATAACAAACTTATTCTCTGTCTTTGACCCCTCAACAACTATTTTCAATTTATCTTTAAACTGACTAAGTACTTTTATTGGTTTATTAATTATTCCTTATTCTTATTGATTCATACCTAACCGATTTAATATTTTATGAAACAACATTTTATTGACTTTACACAAAGAATTTAAAACCTTATTAGGCCCTAATAGCCAAAATGGATGTTCATTTATTTTTATTTCCTTATTTTCTATAATTTTATTTAATAATTTTTTAGGTTTATTCCCATATATTTTTACAAGTACAAGTCACTTAACACTTACTTTAACATTAGCATTACCTCTTTGAATCAGATTTATAGTTTACGGATGATTAAACCACACTCAACATATATTTGCTCATTTAGTTCCCCAAGGAACTCCTAGTGTTTTAATACCTTTTATAGTGTGTATCGAAACTATTAGTAATGTAATTCGTCCAGGTACCTTAGCAGTTCGGTTAACAGCAAATATAATTGCTGGACATCTTCTATTAACTTTAATAGGAAATACAGGTAATTCTTTATCATTAGTACTCTTAAATATTTTAGTGATTAGTCAAGTAGCTTTATTATTATTAGAATCAGCTGTTTCTATTATTCAATCTTATGTTTTTGCTGTTTTATCAACCTTATACTCTAGTGAAGTAAATTAAAATTAATGTCAACACATTCAAACCACCCCTTCCATTTAGTAGATTATAGTCCTTGACCTTTAACAGGAGCTATTGGTGCTTTAACTATAGTTTCTGGACTAGTGAAATGATTCCACCAATATGATAATTCATTATTTATTTTAGGAAATGTTATTACTTTATTAACAATATACCAATGATGACGAGATATTTCACGAGAAGGGACTTTTCAAGGATTACATACATTCAATGTAACTTTAGGGTTACGATGAGGAATAATTTTATTTATTGTCTCAGAAATTTTCTTTTTTGTTAGTTTCTTTTGAGCTTTTTTTCATAGTAGCCTCTCACCTACTGTTGAATTAGGTAGAATGTGGCCTCCTATAGGGATTTTAATTTTTAATCCTTTCCAAGTTCCTCTTTTAAATACAGCTATTTTATTAACATCAGGAGTTACTGTAACATGAGCTCACCATGGGCTAATAGAAAATAACCATTCACAAACCCTTCAAGGATTATTTTTTACAATTATTTTAGGTGTTTATTTTACAATTTTACAAGCTTACGAATACATAGAAGCCTCTTTTAGAATTGCAGACGCCGTTTACGGATCAACCTTTTATATAGCTACAGGATTTCATGGATTACATGTTTTAATTGGTACTACTTTTTTAGCTGTATGTCTATTTCGGCATATAAAAAATCATTTTTCTAATTCCCATCATTTTGGTTTTGAAGCAGCTGCTTGATACTGACATTTTGTAGATGTAGTGTGATTATTCTTATATGTTTCTATTTACTGATGAGGTAGATAAATTTATATAGTATATAAGTATACATGACTTCCAATCATGAGGACTAAAAAATTTTAGTATAAATAATTATAACTTTATATTTTATAGCATTAATTATTATAGTAGTAGCTATAGTTGTCATATATCTAGCTTCATTATTATCAAAAAAATCTTTAAATGACCGTGAAAAAACTTCTCCTTTCGAATGTGGCTTTGACCCAATGAATTCTTCTCGACTACCATTTTCTATTCGGTTTTTTTTAATTACTATTATTTTCTTAATTTTTGATGTAGAAATTGCATTAATTTTACCAATAATTATAATTTTCAAAATTTCTAATTTAATATGATGAACAGTAACTAGAATTATTTTTATTTTAATTTTATTATTAGGTTTACTTCATGAATGAAACCAAGGAGCTTTAAACTGATCAAATTAAAATAAAGTAATATAAAGGATATAGTTAAATATAACATTTAATTTGCAATTAAAAAGTATTGATTTTATCAATTTTCCTTGAAAAATCTTATTTAGAATTTGAAGCGATGAATTGCAATTAGTTTCGACCTAATTTTAGGTATCTAATACCCGTATTCTTTAATTGAAACCAAAGAGAGGTATATCACTGTTAATGATAAAATTGAATATTTTTAAATTCCAATTAAGGAAATAAGTAGATCAAGAAAAAGCTGCTAACTTTTTTCTTTAATGGTTTAATTCCATTTTTATTTCTATCTTTTTAGCGTTTATATAGTTTAAGATAAAACATTATATTTTCACTATAAAAATAAAGAATTTTATTCTTTTATAAATTTATTTAAAGATTATTACAATCTCATTAACATCTTCAGTGTCACGCTCTAAATATAAGCTATTTAAATAATTAATTAAATTAATAAAGTAAAGTAAAACTTTAATTAAATATTAAGGCTACTAAAATAAATACTCAAAAAACAAATAACATTAAATAAATCTTTAAGTTATTATTTTGTAAAAATTGGTTTATTAGTGAAAAATGCTTAATAAAGTAATAAAAATTTTGACCTCCTAAAAACTCAGATCAACCTTGATCAAATGATTTCATAGTTTTATAACCTAAAGATAATGGATAATTCATAATTCCAATAGTTGATAAAACAGGTATAAACCATATAGATATATTTATAAAACTAAATAAATAATAGTTTAAAGATTTATTATAAAAATATAAAGTTACGTTACTAATTAAATAACCTGAAAAACCTCCAACTAAACAAACTAATAAAGTCAAATTTTTTAAAGAGCTAGGAAGACAAATTATAGTATTAGCAGTAAATATAAACCAATTTAGCATAGACCCCCCAATTACAGCTATAATTAATAATCCTGTTATACTTTTTGATATAATTCAAGATTCATCATTTAAACAATTTAAAGCAGATTGATTTATATCACCAGTTAAAGAATAATAAGATAGCCGTAAGGAATAACAAACAGTTAATCCGGTAGAAAAAAAATAAAGGAAAAAAGAAAATAAATTTAAATTAGATAATAGCACTACCTCTAAAATTAAATCCTTTGAATAAAATCCAGCTAAAAAAGGTAAACCACAAAGAGCTAAATTTGCAATATTTAAACATGATGTAGTAAAAGGTATAAAATAAATTAATCCCCCTATATCTCGGATATCTTGAGAATTTTTTATATTATGAATGATAGATCCGGCACACATGAATAATAATGCCTTAAACAATGCATGAGTTAATAAATGAAAAAAAGCTAATTTAGGAAACCCTATTGCTAAAATTCTTATTATTAAACCTAATTGTCTTAAAGTTGATAAAGCAATAATTTTTTTTAAATCAAATTCAAAATTTGCAGCTACACCAGCTATAAATATTGTTAAACCCCCAATTAATAAAAGGAATTTACCTAAAAAAGTATCAACTAACAAGACATTAAATCGAATTAATAAATAAACTCCAGCTGTTACTAATGTTGAAGAATGAACTAAAGCGGATACAGGCGTAGGAGCTGCTATAGCTGCAGGGAGTCAAGAAGAGAAAGGAATTTGGGCTCTTTTTGTTATAGCAGCTAAAACAACTAAAGAGCCAATAATTATTATTGATAAATCGTTTTTTATAATTTCAATATAAAAAATATAAGTTCATCTACCATAATTCAATATTCAAGCAATAGCAATTAATAAAGCTACGTCTCCAATTCGATTAGATAGTGCAGTTAATATCCCAGCATTATAAGACTTTACATTTTGAAAATAAATTACTAAACAATAAGAAACTAAACCCAATCCATCCCAACCTAATAAAATTCTAATTAAATTAGGCGAAATAATCAGTATTATTATAGAAAAGACAAATATAACAACTAATAAAATAAAACGATTAATATTAATATCCTCAATTATGTATTCTTTTCTGTAAAAAATTACTAAAGAAGAAATAAATAGCACAAAAGATATAAATATAAATCTTATTCAATCAAATAAAAAAGTTATAACAATTGAAGAAGATTGAATTATAATTAAATCCCACTCAATAAAATAAACCAAATCATTTAGAAGAAAGTAAATACCACAAGTAAAAAAAGTTAAACTTAAAGACATAAAAATTAAAAAATTAACAAAACAAATAGAAAAATTTATCACGATCTAAAATGAGTTACTCATATCAATGACACCACAAATCATTATTTTTTATTAAACTATTTAAATTTAAACTATAATCATAATAAACAAATATCTCTATTTAAAATTAGTAAGTTTAAAGGAAATCAATGAAGAAATAAAATTAAAAATTCACGATTATAATTTATTGAAAAAGAATACAAAGCAGAATAAATTTTTCCTTGTTGACTAAATGAGTATAAAAATAATGAGTAAGCTGCTCCAAAGAAAGATAATAAAGATAAAAAAATAATAGAATATAATGATCAACTAACAATTCTATTTAATAGTCTAATTTCACCTAATAAATTTAAAGTTGGAGGGGCCGCTATATTACCAGAACATAATAAAAACCATCATAGAGATAAACTAGGTATAAAATTTAAAAGCCCTTTATTAATTATTAATCTTCGACTTCCTACTCGTTCGTAAGTTATATTTGCTAAACTAAATAACCCTGAAGAACATAGTCCATGAGCAATTATTAAAGTGTAAGCACCTCTTAACCCTCAGTAAGTTAAAGTTAATAAACCTCTTAAAACAATACCTATATGAGCAACAGAAGAATAAGCAATTAAAGCCTTCATATCTATTTGACGTAAACAAACTAATCTAATTAAAAACCCACCTACTAATCTAATAGAAACAAACACATAATTAAAATTTAATCCTATTAACATTAAAAAAGGAAAAACACGAATTAAACCATACCCTCCTAATTTTAATAAAACCCCAGCTAAAATTATTGACCCGGAAACAGGGGCTTCAACATGAGCCTTTGGAAGTCATAAGTGAACTAAAAATATTGGTATTTTAACTAAAAAAGCAAAGATTATAGTAAAATAAAAAAAATAATAATAAAAAGAATAATTTATCAATATAAAAATATTTATTGTTAAAGTATTATTTAAAATATAAAAAATAGATATTAATAAGGGTAACGAAGCTAATAAAGTATAAAAAAGCAAATAAACCCCCGCTTGAAGACGTTCTGGTTGATACCCTCAACCTAAAATTAAAAATAAAGTTGGAATTAAACTACTTTCAAAAAAAACATAAAATAGAAATAAATTTATTGAACTAAAAGTTAATATTAATATTAATAATAAAAATAAAATTAAAAACAAAAAATAATTAACATAATTATTAAATTTAAATACTACTTCTCTTGATATTAATATTAAAGCACAAATTCAAATTCTTAGTAAAATTAACCCATAAGAAATTAAGTCTACACCTAAAAAATAAGAAATATTATAATTAAAATTGTTATATCTAACTAAATAAATAAACATAAATATTAAAATAAATAAGAAATTTTGAACCGTTCAAAATCTTTTTTTTAAAAAACAAATTGGTATCATAAATAAAATTATAAATAAAAATTTTAACATTGTAATAAAGAAAAAGAATTAAAATAATCATTTCCGTGTGTTCGAATTATAGAAACTAAAATAGAAACACCTAAAGCCCCTTCACACACACTAAAAGTTAAAAAAATTATTGAAAAATATAATTCATAATTTAATAAATTTAAAAATAAAAATAATAAAAAAAATAAAGATAAAACAATAAATTCTAAACTTAATAAAGTAGATAATAAATGCTTTCGTCTTGAGACAAAAGCGACAACACCTATAAAAAATAAATATATAACAAAAACTCATTTTAAAAATATTAACATTAGTTTTAATAATTTAATAAAAATATCGGTCTTGTAAATCGAAAATAAGAAATTTTCTTTTAAAACTTCAAGAAAAAAGAATTTCTTTATCATTAATCTCCAAAATTAATATTTTAAATAAACTATTTCTTGATTTTTGATATTTTTAATTTATTCATTTATTTATCAGGTATAACATGTAGAACTATTTTTGTTTTTATAAAGCATCCATTAGCTATAGGGTTAATATTACTAATCCAAACGTTTTTTATTTGTTTATTATCAGGATTTATTACAAAAACTTTTTGGTTTTCTTATGTATTATTCCTTATTTTTTTAGGTGGTATATTAGTTTTATTTATCTATGTAACTTCATTGGCATCAAATGAAATATTTAATTTTTCTTTAAAATTATTAGTTTTTAGATTATTTAACTTTTTTACCATTTATTTTTTTATATTTTTTATTGATAAAAATATAATCATAAATTATTTAATTAACCATGAAAATGAAAATTTAACTATTATAAAAAATCTTCTTTTAGAAAATTCACTAATTTTAAATAAATTGTATAATTTCCCAATTAATTTAATTACAATTTTATTAATAATTTATTTATTTTTAACTTTAATTGCAGTTGTAAAAATTACAAATATTTTTGAAGGCCCTTTACGGCCTAATTTTTAATAAACAAATGAATAAACCTATACGTTTAAATCACCCTTTATTTAAAATTATAAATAATGCCTTAGTAGATTTACCAGCACCATCTAATATTTCAGCTTGATGAAATTTTGGTTCACTATTAGGACTTTGTTTAATTATCCAAACTTTAACTGGATTATTTTTAGCAATACATTATACAGCAGATATCGAAACTGCTTTTAATTCTGTAAACCATATTTGTCGAGATGTAAACTATGGTTGATTACTTCGAACATTACACGCTAACGGTGCTTCATTCTTTTTTATTTGTCTTTATTTACACATTGGGCGAGGAATTTATTATGGATCTTACCTTTATGTTTACACTTGAACAGTTGGGGTAATTCTTTTATTTTTAGTTATAGGAACTGCTTTTATAGGATATGTATTACCTTGAGGACAAATATCTTTTTGAGGAGCAACTGTTATTACCAATTTATTATCTGCAATTCCTTATTTAGGATTAGATTTAGTTCAGTGATTATGAGGAGGGTTTGCTGTTGATAATGCAACATTAACTCGATTTTTTACATTTCATTTTTTATTACCTTTTGTAGTTATAGCTGCAACAATAATTCATTTATTATTTTTACACCAAACAGGATCTAATAACCCTTTAGGAATTAATAGAAATAGAGATAAAATCCCCTTTCACCCTTATTTTTCTTTTAAGGATATTTTTGGGTTTATTTTAATAATTATATTTTTATTCTTATTAACAATTTTAGCCCCTTATAAGTTAGGAGACCCTGATAATTTTATTCCTGCAAACCCTTTAGTTACTCCTCCCCATATTCAACCAGAATGATACTTTCTTTTTGCGTATGCTATCCTACGATCTATTCCTAATAAACTAGGAGGAGTGATCGCTTTAGTTTTATCAATTGCTATTTTATTTATTTTACCTTTCACTAATATTAGAAAATTCCGAGGAATTCAATACTATATATTTAACCAAATTTTATTCTGGTATATATTAATTATTGTAATTTTATTGACATGAATTGGGGCTCGTCCTGTAGAAGACCCTTATATTGTTACAGGACAAGTTCTTACAGTATTATACTTTTCATATTTTATTATTAACCCAATTGTTACTAAATGATGAGATAATTTATTAAATTAATATTTATGTTTTTAAATTAATAATCAATGAGCTTGATATAAGCATATGTTTTGAAAACATAAGATAAAAATTAATATTTTTATTGATTTTGTTTAATAAGTAAATTTGTACTAATTTTTATTATTTAAATTTTAAAAAATTAAAATCTTTAAACCAATAACTAATATTAAAAAGTTTAAAGAAAAAGGCAAGAAACTTTTTCAAGCTAAATATATTAATTTATCATAACGAAACCGGGGTAAAGTTCCTCGAACCCAAATAAATAAAAAAGAAATAAAAGCTAATTTTAAGAAAAAAAATAATGAAAAAATATCACCACCTAAAAAAAACATTCTAAATAATATACTTATAAATAAAATTCTTGAATATTCAGCTAAAAAAATTAAAGCAAATCCACCACTTCTATATTCTACATTAAATCCTGAAACTAATTCAGATTCTCCTTCAGCAAAATCAAAAGGAGTTCGATTTGTCTCCGCTAAAGAAGTACAAAATCAAACTAACCCTAAAGGAAAACATAATATTATAAATCAAATATTATTTTGAAAATATAAGAAATAAAAAAAATTATAACCCCCCACTAAAAAAATTAATGATAATAAAATTAAAGCAAGGCTTACTTCATAAGAAATAGTTTGAGCAACTGCCCGAAGTCCTCCTAATAAAGCATAGTTTGAATTAGAAGATCAACCAGCAATTATAACAGAATAAACACCTATTCTTAAACAACATAAAAAAAATAAAACCCCTAAATTAAATCTAAATAACTTAGTAAAATAAGGAATACATAGCCACCCTAATAAGGAAAGAAATAAAGAAAAAATAGGAGATAAATAATAAATTAAATAATTTGATATAAATGGATAAGTTTGTTCTTTAGTAAATAATTTAATTGCATCACTAAAAGGTTGAGGGATTCCTATAAAACCTACCTTGTTAGGACCTTTTCGAATTTGAATATATCCTAAAACCTTACGTTCTAGTAAAGTTAAAAAAGCTACCCCAATTATCACACAAATTACTAAAATTAAACTCCCTAAAAATGGTATAATTAAATCAATTAATATAAACAATACTATTTATAATTTATTAAATTATATCTATAAATTCTAAATTTATTACATTTTTCTGCCAAAATAGTTTATAGTATCTTAATGTTAAATAACTTATTAATTTTTTAAATATTTTAATATTATTCTTTTATAAATTAAAAAATTTTATATTTGGTCCTTTCGTACTAAAATATAATTATTTATTTAAGATAGAAACCAACCTGGCTTACGCCGGTTTGAACTCAGATCACGTAAGAAACTAAAGTCGAACAGACTCAAAATTTAAACTTCTACACCTAAATTAATTCTTAGTCCAACATCGAGGTCGCAATCTTTTTTATCGATTTGAACTCTCCAAAAAAATTACGCTGTTATCCCTAAAGTAACTTAAATTTTTAATCAATAATATTGGATCAATTTTTTACACATAGAAGTGAAAATAATTATAAAAGTTAATTAAATTTTAGTATCACCCCAATAAAATATTTGCTTTAATCTAATTTAAATTAATTAAATTTTAGTCTTTATAAATTAAAAAAAAGTAAATATAAAGATTTATAGGGTCTTCTCGTCTTTAAATTATATTTTAGCTTTTTAACTAAAATATAAAGTTTAAATATAAATTTTATGACACAACATATATCTCATCCAACCATTCATACAAGTCCTCAATTAAAAAACTAATGATTATGCTACCTTTGCACGGTCAAAATACCGCGGCCCTTTAAAAATTTCAGTGGGCAGGTTATACTTTTTATACAATTACAAAAAGAAATGTTTTTGATAAACAGATGAATATAAAAATTTGTCGAATTAATTATAAAATCCTTTAAATTTTAATAATTTTTAAAACAAATATAAATTTTTACTAATTTAATCATAATAACTTTATTTTTTAGATTAAAATAAAATTTTTAATAAATATTTTAAATTTTTAGTAAATATTTTAATTATAAAATAAATTATAAAATAATTTTTAAAAATAACTATTTTTAAGCTTATTTTTTATTAACAATTTCAAAAAAATTATAAAAATTTATTTAAAAGCTCATCCCTTTAAATATTTAAATAATTAACTTATTTAATTAAATAATTAATTAAATAATTGATTATTTAATAAATTAAATTTATTTCTTAAAAAACTAGATATATTAAAAAACGAATAACATTTCATTTCTAATAATTTATAAATTAATATTTATTTCACAATAAATAACATAAACTATTAAATCTTTTTAACTCGAGAATAATTTATATAAATTATTTAATTAATTAATCCTGACACACAAGGCACAAAAAATTAATTTTTCTATTTAAATAAAAATTTTTCAAAATATTTCAATTATTTTTTACAATACTAATAAACTATAATTATTAATTATTTTTTCTTTATAAAATACTAAAAATTATTATTGTTAAAATTATTTTTATTAAAAAAAAATAAAACAAACATATTATTTAATAAATAAATACTATTTTAATCAACTTAAAATGATTTGCACATATTTCTTTTCAATGTAAATGAAATGCTTTACTAATTAAGCTTTAAATTGTAATTCTAGAAATACTTTCCAGTATATCTACTATGTTACGACTTATCTCATTTAATAAATAAATAATATTAATAATGAGAGCGACGGGCGATGTGTGCATATTTTAGAGCTATAATCAAAAAATTTTTCTTTAATTAATTTACTATTAAATCCTATTTCAAATTTATTAATTTAAATAAATTATCCAACATAATTAAATTTTATTGTAACTCATATTATTCTTAATCATAAACTGCACCTTGATCTGACATTTGTTTTAATAAAAAATTTTGAAAATTATTATTCTAATAAAATATTCTTATGACGACGATATACAAATTTAATAAAATTAAGTAAGGTAAAATGTGGATTATCATTTATTAAACAAGTTCCTCTAAATAGACTAAAATACCGCCAAATTATTTAAGTTTTAAGATTGTAACAACTACTACTTTAGTTAATTTATTTTATTTTTTAAATAGTAGGGTATCTAATCCTAGTTTAAATTTAAAATTTTCTAGCTTTAAATAATTAATAAAAAAATAATTAATATTTTAAAATTTCACCTATAAAATACTATTTTATTTTTGTTTACTCATTTAACTAAAACCAACAAAATTTATTTGTATTATTTGTATAACCGCGATTGCTGGCACAAATTTGACCAATACTAAAAATAATTTCTAAATCATATATTTTATAAATATTTAATATTAATCAYTGTGAATAGATAAAAAATAAAACTTATTTAAAGTATTTAATTATTCTTTTTACATGTAAAAAAATATTTTAACAAACTATTTTACCATTATAAAATAATTATCAACTTAAAAATTAATTATTATATACATTTTCAGTTTTTTAAATAAATTTATTAAATAATATATATTTGTTATAAAAATTTACAAATTTCCCTCCCATAAAATTTTACAATTAAATTCAAAAAGAAAGAATTAAAAACACTATAATTATAAATTTATTAAAAATCCCTTAATTTTAAATAAATTAAACTATAATATTTTTAATATTTAATTAATAAATTTAAAAATAAACAAAATATAACTTATTTAGCATAAAATTTCCCTTAATAATTTTATACTAAAATAATAAATCCTTCAAATAAATTAAACATATTTTTTTTTTTTTTTATATAAATAAAATAAATAAATATATGCTAATTATTAAATAATAACAATACAAAATAAATAACTAAAATTTATTAAATAAGA